CAGTCCTGTATCAGACTGGCTGTCTTCTTGTAGTTGGATCCCCAAGTTTTTGGAATGCTCCAAACTCTACTTGAGCATCCAAATCTGGGTCAATACCAGCAAAAACATCTCTGAACAAGGTTCTAGCACCATGCCAAATGTGCCCGAAGAAGAAGAGCAAAGCAAACGAAGCATGCCCAAAAGTAAACCAACCCCTTGGACTGCTACGAAAAACACCATCGGATTTCAAAGTCGCACGATCTAATTCAAAAATTTCACCCAATTGAGCGCGTCTAGCATATTTTTTCACAGTAGCAGGATCACTATAACTGACTCCATTGAGTTCACCACCGTAGAACTCAACGGTTACACCTACTTGTTCAACACTATACTTCGATTCTGCCCTTCTAAAAGGAACATCAGCTCTAACAATTCCATCGCCGTCTACCAAAACGACTGGAAATGTTTCAAAAAAAGTAGGCATACGACGTACAAAAAGCTCACGGCCTTCTTTATCTCTAAAAATAGGGTGTCCTAACCATCCAACCGCTATTCCATCTCCGTTATCCATTGAGCCTGCCCTGAATAATCCTCCTTTTGCCGGATTATTGCCGATATAATCATAAAAAGCTAATTTTTCAGGAATTTTAGACCAGGCTTCTGATAAACTTTGATTTTCGGCTAGCCCAGCGCTAATTCTTCGATATATCTCTTGCTGGAAGTAACCCTGATCCCATTGATAGCGAGTCGGGCCAAATAATTCGATGGGGGTAGTTGCTGAACCATACCACATAGTTCCAGCAACAACAAAAGCTGCAAAAAAGACAGCTGCGATACTACTGGAAAGTACGGTTTCAATATTTCCCATACGCAATCCTTTGTATAGACGTTGTGGCGGTCGGACGCTAAGATGGAATAAACCCGCTAATATGCCCAATGTACCTGCTGCAATATGATGAGAAGCTATTCCTCCCGGAACAAAAGGATCAAACCCTTCCACGCCCCACGACGGATTTACAGGTTGTACTTTTCCCGTTAGTCCATAAGGATCGGACACCCATATTCCGGGACCATACAAGCCTGTTACATGAAATGCACCAAAACCAAAGCAAGCCACCCCGGAGAGAAATAAATGAATTCCAAAGATCTTGGGCAAATCCAAAGAAGGTTTTCCTGTCCGTTCATCACAAAATATTTCTAGATCCCAATAGACCCAATGCCAGATAGCTGCCAAAAAGCATAAGCCAGAAAACACAATATGTGCCCCAGCTACACCTTCGTAACTCCAAATTCCCGGATTCGTTACAGTCCCTCCTGTGATACTCCAACCTCCCCATGAATTGGTTATTCCTAACCGAGTCATGAAGGGAATAACGAACATACCCTGTCTCCACATTGGATCAAGAACAGGGTCAGAAGGATCAAAAACTGCTAATTCATACAGAGCCATCGAGCCCGCCCAACCAGCAACCAGAGCTGTATGCATTATATGAACGGAAAGCAACCGGCCGGGATCATTCAATACAACGGTATGAACACGATACCAAGGCAAACCCATGGAAAATACCCCTTTATCAAAGAAAAATAGACACTACGTAACTTTATTGCATTGAAAAAAACTATACTATGACTATCCTTAGGTTACTATTTATTCTATTCTGTTTGTAATAATGGAATAATTCTGTTCGTAGGAACAAAGAGAAGCAGATTTATTCTATACTCGATAAGTACCAATACGCAATGGGGGGTTGGTACCATTTTCTATGAGTAAATGTTTATCATTAGAAGGACTTATTCGTAAAAATTTTCCTTTATTTATTTTGTCTTTCTTTCTAAATTTTTCTAATTTATGGATAAAATAAATATGATAAAGCCAATATTATAAAGACAATAAAACCATATTGTTACGTTTCCACATCAAAGTGAAATATAGTATTTAGTTCTTTTTTCTTTCAATTCATGCCTATTGGTGTTCCAAAAGTACCTTTCCGCAGTCCTGGAGAGGAAGATGCATCTTGGGTTGACGTATAGTGCGACTTGTCAGATATATTGGGTCATATGGGATTTCCCCGTTCTCTCCCCCGATCGAGATATCCTCTGTTTCGCCCAAGAAAGAGAAATTGAATCATCAAAAAATTGGAGCGTGAAGTGCAATTAGATGCATTCTTTGGGGAGATTCATAGTACTATTATCAATTAGAATAATTTATGGTTGGCTTTGGTTGGACTAAAAATGAAGTATCCAGGCTCCGTTTAGAAAAAACCCAATTGGTAATATATCTATGATTACTACATGTATCATAAATGATTGCTGTTTGTTATTTGTAAAGTCATAACAAAAAGAAATGGTGATGGGAAGATTTGTCCTATATGTGCAAATCCAAATCGGGCAGATCTTTACCCGGAGTAGAGCATAGACCTAAAAAGATGAAAGAGACCCATTCAGGAACAAGAAAATACCATCGTGATTTGGATTGAATCTCGATGAAAGAATACATCAATGAGAAGTGAATTCGATAAGT